GCTGCATGGTACTGGCATTTTGTAGACGTGGTTTGGTTATTCCTATTTGTTTCTATCTATTGGTGGGGGGGTATATGAAGGAACGAAAGAGTGGATTGAGGAATGAAAGCTCGAAGACAAAGAGAATCGGGCTTTTCCAAAGAATTACTGCAGCTTTGCTGCTCCCTTTGATTATCATATACAAAAAAGTCTCTTCCACTTTCCTACCCAATCTCTCTTTATTCTGGCATATAAATGAAGGGATCGAAGAGATTATGGCAGATTATGTTCACCAAGAAATGACCCGAAATTGGATCTTGGTCTATTTGAGATTGTTCCTTTTAATCGTAATCAAAGATGTTTTCTTGTCTTTCGTTTCTTTTCTGAACAAATCGAAGAACCTAATGGATTCAGACAGTTAAGATACTTTCATCGGCCTTCAGGAGCGTAGCCTTATTCCTCAAATCAATTACTCGGCTATTAATAAAGAATTCCGGGTTTTCACTCCTCCCTTAGAGTTACCGCCCCGTGGGAACACCGGAGAAGAGGATAATCGCAAAAATCAATGTGGGAATAGCGGTCAATCTCAGATAAGTCGTCTTTTTTATTGATAGCACGTGATTCGGTCTTATTCGTCGTAATTCGATTAGTTAAGAAAACCCGTAGAATTGATAGAGGCAATCTTGCCATTTAGAATAGAATCTTCTTGCCCCTAAATAGTCCTAAGAAAGAAGGCATATAGATTCAATCATAAGAGAAGGAAGGGGGATTAGCCACCCCTCGTGCAGAGAAGAAAAAGGAGCGATTCCTAGCCTTATTAGTTAGAAAAGTAATCGAAGGGATTCGCTTACAGAAATTTAAGAAAGGGAATCCAGAGTACTCTCTCCGGGTAGGGAATCAATCTATTTGATTGAAGGAAGGTATTCGTGTACGGGAATCGAAGTGATTAGAACAGAACTAATCCCGTGGTTAGAGCAAAGGACGGAAAATCCTTCCAGTCCTCGATAGGGAAAGGAAAGGTAGGAGCACGCCGACGAGGCAAGTAGACCGAGACGACAGAAGGGATCCGCAAGGATCGTTACGAGCGATTAGGACCCATACCAATAGACTCCCTCTTCCCCTATTCCTGAACCCCAGAATCTGACTCTTGAGCTGGGTGCCGGGGTAAAGCATTTAAAGGAAAGAGACCTAGGCTTTTTATTCCCGATTCGCTAAACAAGAGATCAATTCACTAAGCGGACAGGCAGGGCAGGAATGCGCCTTCTGTATCCCTTCCTTTGACTTGACTCGTGACTCATACTTAAAAAAAAAGAGAGGAAGACAGACGGAGAGTACTACTAAATAGAGGGTCACGGGGGAACAGAAATAAGTAAGGGATACTTTACGACACTGCCGCTCGACAACTAGACTGGAAAGCCAAGTTGGCCTTTCTCCAAAACTCCTGGTATGGATTCTGATAATAAAATAAAAACCCTAAACCCGACTCTAAAAACTTTGACGGCTGTGGTACTTATTATTGGAAGATGCGTCTTCTTCCTTCTCAGATGGCCTTAGCTTAGCGTCAGAAAGCAGCTCGGGAAGAGCTACTACTCAAAAAATGTTCATTTTTCCGGCCTTGTCTTGTAAATGTGTCTCTACCTCTAGCGTTCTTGCACGAAAGAGCAGTTCCGCTTTCTATTGTCAAGCCAAGGAGCTCACGAAGGGAAGACCACAGCGGAAACTAGCAGAGTGAAGCTCCCAACCACGAGAGGGGTGCGCTCTTTCTTCTTTCTTGTCTTTAGCCTGGCGTAGCGCACGATAAGTTCATCCCGAAAAGACGAAATGACTTGCTCGGTTCGCTTGGATCGACTTATCCCTTTGGCATACTAATTTACATTAGCCTCGATATGCTTAAAAGTGAGTGCCTTTGTACCTAACTCAGGCCTGTGTAGTGGGTGGGTAGACAAGGCAGTCAAAGTAGGACTCGCTTGTTTCGTCCGTTCGGCTCGTACAGTTCTTGCTTTCAAGGCTCAAGTGGGCCGCTTAGGTTTTTAGGGGATAGGCAGGGCAGGACTTGCACTTAAAAAAAAAGTAGGCCCGACTTCGCGCCCCTCAGTCCAAGACGGACGCAGAGCTCTCACCTAGGTAACAATCTCGCGTGGGTAAGAAGAAAGCATCAAAGCTAGGCGTTTCATTCAAAAAGGCGCAGAACGGTGCAGGAGTTCCTGGAGCTGGAGGCAGGGACAGCAGAAGGGTGAGATTCTTTCTGAAGCTAGGATGGAGAGGCGGGAGGTGGGAATCGAGCATTACTGGCGGCGAGATCGGAGTAGCACCTGGTTGGGGTAAGGAGATCAATAGCTATGTGCTATGGAAGCGGGGAGGAACTTCTTTTCTAATAGTTGTTTTGTAGATTAGTAGTTTAGATTAGTTGGCCTGCTGAAGACAGACCGAATAGAAAAACAGATGGTTTGATAGTTGCACATTCGCTTAGTGACTGATCCAGTGCCGGGAAGGAGAACCCGATACTAAGGCTCAAGCACTACCTAAGGGTAGGCAACGAAACAAACAGGAGCTTGAAACTCCACTACTAGAGAGTGTTTCCTATAACCAACCTACCTTATTCCTGTAACCAAACCTACTACTTTACACTAGTACTTTTTCTAGTACCAGCACGGGGAGAACCTATACCTCAAACTAGTTCCTATCCCTCTTTGCTTGAAAGACTACTGATTTTGCTAAAGAACTAGCTTGCCCCTGACTAAAGGCTGGGAGATTCTCTAGCTATTTAGACTAAGGGGAGAGCTGGTCTTTCTGTTAGAAAGGGTAAACATAGTAGATACCTTTTCCACGTTAGGAAATTTGGAAGAGTAGTACCGATAGCCTTAGTACGAGTTGGACCTTTCTTATTCTTAGTCCTCTTATGACTCTTATACAAGCTAGCTCTCTTATGCGCTTGCCTCGGCTCGGATTACTGGTAATGTTCTTTAGGCCCTTCTTACTCTGCACTGTCAGATCAAGGGAAGGAATGAGAAGAATAGCCTTTTCCAACTCACTCTTATCCTATTAGTAGAACTGCTAGTCTTCTAAGCCTGTTAGTTATTATGCTAGGTAAAAAGGGGAGCTGGAGAAAGACCAGTTTTTAACTACTGTTAGCATGTTAGCTCGCTAGTAGTACTGATAGAATAGATTAGGGACTTATTAAATTAGGAAACTCTAAAGTTGGAAGAGCCAAAAAGAAAGAGCCATTCGATGCCAGAACCGGATGTCCTTATGCAATTGGATAGACTGGAAGAGATTATCCTTTTACAAACAAGAGATGCTTGAACTTCAACTAATTCCTCAGCTGCCCTAACCTTTTCTGTCTGTGCTAAGAAACGAAACTCACGCCCTAGCTGCCTTTTACCTAGCGCCTCGCTGAGACTGCTTCACGAGACTGCTAAAAACTAACTTGACTTGCCCCAGCTTGACGACTCCTTTGATTTGCTTACTAAGCCCTAGCTTACTAGAAAGAAAATGGATTTCAATTGCGGCTTGAAAAAAAAAGAATAGAAAAAGAGACCACGAAAGGGCGCCATCTTCGAGACCACGGCTGAATCTTTGTTTAAAAAGGGCCTACAACTTTGACTTTTCTTCTCTTCCTTCTCGTGCTTTTTCTTTTCTAACTATCAAAGAGAATGTGAAAAGAAAAGGGAGTTCGGGGGTACTAAACAAGAGACAGACTCTCCAAAGCACAAGCCGAAGGCATCTTTTCTATGGAAAGCAAACACAGGCATCTCAGGCTTGCCCATGCTTACCAGACCGTCACTTACTAAGGCAAGACTTCTTACTCAGCCTAAGGGTAAGGGTTCTCCTAAGACAGAATGCTTTGCTTACTCCCCGGAGAAGAAAGAAAGAGATATTCATTAAACAGATCAGATGAACGACCAAAGTACGATCGACTGAAAGGAGAGGAACGTAGTACCTTTCGCTTTGTAGACTACGCTCTTACCCATAGGTCGAGCCTGGAAAACTGAAACTGGTTTGAAATCCTGCTCTGGTTCTTGCACTTGACTTTTTGTTGGGTTCGTAGTCAAAGGCAGGAAGAACAGACAGAAGAGAAGAAGCTAATGGTACACTTTTTCGTTGGTCGCCTCTTTCAGAGCCTTCAGCTTCGGCAACTAATAACCATAGTTAGTGGCTTCTGGTCTATAGTCACTGATCTCGAGTATGCCCTCCGCCTCTCCTCTTTTTCTTGGGTCTATCACCTCCGCTCACTAATCTCTGTCTCTTTCGTGTCTGTCTTCCGGTTGATGATGAACTTGTTGTCTTCTTAGTCGTAGGTGTAGGTGCTCTTCTCTTATTCGTATGATAAGTATATGTAAGAGTGACTTGAAGACGCAGGCTTTTTATTTTAGGTCTTCTTTCAAATCCTGCCCGGCTTATTTTCGCTAGGCATAATAGTAACCACCTCCCTACTCACCGAAACTGCGAAGGGACGGTACGTACACAAAATGGCGGCTTACCGCAAGTCCCTTCGGTCTATCTTTCTTTAGCTCTGGTGGGCGTGGTTCTGTAGTTCTTCTGGCCTTTCTTCATGTCGTAGCCTTAGCTTATCGATGGGTCTTGCATTAGATACATATAGCATTTTCTTTGACTCATGCCTTGGGGAGTCACTAAGTCTTCGCTACATGCCTCTAAGCTGGGAAAGGTAAAGAGACTCAAGTTCCAAAAGAAAGTAAGGGTGAGTTTACGAACACGACTTCCCTCTCTTAAGCATATCGCTATTAGGACAGCGCTGGGATGAAGGCAGCGGTATCGGATGATTCTCCACTCTACTTTACTTCCCTATCTTGACTTGGAAAGGTAGGAGGTCTCTCTCCCAAACTCTAAAGAGTTTGCGATTTCAACCATAAATGATCAATGGTTAGCAAGAAAGCATGAAAAACAACTAAGCTCCATTCGTACCTGGCTTTATATAAATGACTACTTATAAATTGATAGATCAGAATAGCTATTTTAAATAAATAAAAGGACTAGCTCTACTGACTTTACTGAACTTTTTC